CAGATAATGACCATTTATACCGGAACAAATGGTTATCTGGATGGATTAGAAATTGGACAAGTAAGAAAATTTCTCGTTCAGTTACGCACTTACTTAAAAACGAATAAACCTCAGTTCCAAGAAATCATATTCTCTACCAAGACATTAACCGCTGAAGCAGAAAGCTTGTTGAAAGAAGGTATTCAAGAACAACTGGAACGTTTTATACTTCAGGAGAAAGTATAAAAAAGGAAATGGATCCTTCTTGTTTTTTTTTAGTAAATTTTATTCTTTAATAAAATTTTTAAGAAATTATATAAATAGAAGTATATCTAAGTTAAGTATATATATAATATAAAGAAATATATAACTAATATCTTATCTGTTTAATATTAAATATTAAAGCATTCAGAATTTATTTATTATTCTATATTCTTTCTTATCTTTTTTCTAAAAAGAATAAAAATATATTTTATAATATATATATAAATGGAAATAATAGATAAATATAAATATATTTATATTGCGTCCAATAGGATTTGAACCTATACCAAAGGTTTAGAAGACCTATGTCCTATCCATTAGACAATGGACGCTTTTCGCTTTTTTACTTTTTTTTACTTTTTTTTTACTTTTTTACTTTATAGTTGTTACAAAAAAAAGAAGGTGCGATATCTTTTTAGCAATTGTGTATTGAAATAAATTCAATACACAATTGCTATTATACTTTTCTAATACATAAAATTGTCGGGAAGGGGGCAATTTACAACTTAATACTTAGAGCGGGTAGCGGGAATCGAACCCGCATCGTTAGCTTGGAAGGCTAAGGGTTTTAGTCGACGTCGATTGATCATTTTTATATTTTTAACGTCTCTAATTCAAAACCGAACATGAAACTTTGGTTTCATTCGGCTCCTTTATGATGTATGGAGAAATTACCAAATAAAATATGACGGGAACGGAATCAAAATCAAAAATTGACCCATAACATCTATGTTAGCTTTTTTACGTCTGGGTGCTTTCACAGAAAATTTTGCTTTATAGATGATCCTTATAGAAGATAGAAAGGGAGAACCCGAACAATCTTTCTAGTTACTTCGTTCTTTATTTCTATTTAAGAGAATCCTTAGGAAAAGTATTTTGTTTCCACCGAGCTAAAACAATATAATATGTCGATGTCTTTAGTAAACTAAAGTTATCATTTAATAGCTATTTTGCTTCAATTTTTTATATACCAAACAATTAATAGAGCTGAAGATTTAGTTACGATTAGAAAGAAACTTTTCTAGCTTTATCCATGGATCCTCTTGTTATACTTATTGAATTATAAATAGTCATCCAATTCAAAAATTATGTTTCGGAATTTCATAATCCAAATTTACAATTGATTAGAGTCTTTGGATACAAATTACGAGAATTTATAATCTTCCTTGAATTTTTAATTGAAAGGTAAAGGACTAAATCCTTTTAAGAAATAAAGTTTTTGATCGGAAGATGAATAAAACCGAGAGACCCTTTAACTATATAAAGGGATTAAAGGAACGAATCACACTTTTACCACTAAACTATACCCGCTACAATGCAATTATTGTATATAAATTGACCTTTTGTCGAACAAAGTAATCGGGGGTGTAATAAAAAAAAATGGAAAAAAATTATAAAATTATAGCGTCGGCGCGTAGGCTTAATAAAATTAGTAAAGCGGATTCCATTTTTTTTTCAATTTAAGATATTTTTTTTCTAAAACTCCATTGGATGAGTCTTTTAACTTTAACAAAAAAAGGCCCGGCTGGGGACTGACCAGGCCAGGCTAAAAAAAAAAAAGATCTTTTACTTGTGTTTGGGCGAGACAAAAAAAATAGGATTCTCTATTTTTATTATTGTGGTTTTATTTATTTATCTTTCGAGTTCGAGCCTTTTTTTCTTTATCTAATATTTATCTAAATTTTTTGTGTAAATAGAATTACTGAGAAAGTTCTATAAAAAAAGGTTATATATTATATAAGTTATATATTATATAAGTTATATATAATATTATATATATTATAGTAATATATATATTATTATATATATAAATGGATGATAAAAAAAAATATAAATATATGAAAAAAAAAAAAATAATAATAAATTATATATTGTATATATAATAAAATATAAAAAAGAAAATGAAAAAAATATATATATATAATTTCAAGAATAATCTATACAAAAAAGAAAGCTTTTTAAGAATAAAGTGGAGAAGGTTTTTTTTCAAGCCTTTTTTTTTATAATGGAACCTAATTAAGTATCCCTTTTCAATTAGGAGAGATGGCTGAGTGGACTAAAGCGTTGGATTGCTAATCCATTGTACGAGTTAATCGTACCGAGGGTTCGAATCCCTCTCTTTCCCTTTCTCCGTTTGATGATGTGTAATAGATAAAAAACAAATAAAATTCGAGCATTTTCACTAAATTAAATAAAGCAATAAAAAACCTTGCTTTTTTTATTCTTCACGTCCCGGATTACGTCCTGGATCGTTAGATAGGAATCCAAATATGAAGAGAGAAACAAAGAATATAACTACAGTGTATACAAAAAGTTTGAGAGTAAGCATTACACAATCTCCAAGATCTTAAAAATAAAAAAAAAAAGAGAATAGATTCTCTATTTTTATACCAAATATCTAATTTTGATACCAAAAGATCAAGTGATTTCTTTTTGTGAGCTCGAATCTAATTAGGTTCTTTCGTTTAGGGAAAAGAGGATAAAATTTAGGAAATAGAATGATCCAGATTTAGTATGGCTACCAAAAAAATTCAATATTTGAATTGAGAGTTCGTTCATACGTCAAGATTTTTTTGATCTTTTGAATTGTTGGAAGAAAAAAACTGCGAATTTTTAGAAGACAGTATTAAGAATTTCATCGAAAACTTACAGCTGCTTGCCAAACAAAGGCTAAGAGAAGAAAGAAAAGAGGTATTACGGGCATAACATCTACGATTGGATTCAAAAAGGCGTAGGCCTCAGGCAATTTGGCGACTAAAAAAGTGCTTGAAAAAAGGGCAGTATTAAGACAAATACAGATCAAATTAAATATATTAAGCATAACAAAAATTGGTGTTCTTGTGGATAATTTAATTTTGATTGAGTTATTAATATATTTTTTTTATAAAGAAAAAATAAAGAAAGATAGTCTAAAAAGACTTTGTTGAACTTACTCAATCAAAAAACCTTTCATTCTCTTATGAGAATTAAAGAAATAATATTTTCATACAATATCTTAATTGAATTCTATGTAATGATCAATAAAGTCAGTTTGATTTGCTATCTACACGTGTCAAAACTCTAGCACCTGTGTAATCTATATTTAATTTGGGCTTAAATTGAATTGACGAACAACCAATAGCAATATTACTCTTTTAGTAGTCTTGAATAAAAATCTAAATGGGGCGTAGCCAAGCGGTAAGGCAACGGGTTTTGGTCCCGCTATTCGGAGGTTCGAGTCCTTCCGTCCCAGAGTACAGTCATTACGGAATAAATTTTCTATTGCCTTTGTACACCATCTTTCTATTTCTATTTAAAAATACAATATATTTTAAGAATAAAATATTGAAATGAAAATAAAAATCAACTTTTTTTTCATAATTTCAACCGAAAAAAATATATATATTTATATATATAAATATATATTTTTATATTCAAATTTCGATTTTACATATATACAATCTGATATGGGATTCATTTGAATTCTGACTGAACCTTTTACGCGTAAATTCACTATTCTATTCATAGAGAAAGAAAAAGTATAGATTACGATATACTGACTGAACTATGACTATTCATGATTCCAGAATTGAATCAATTACACAAACTAGAGGAATGTTATGGTAAAACTTCGTTTAAAACGATGTGGTAGAAAGCAACGTGCGACTTGAATTGAAGGACATGATCTGCTGTGGATTTTTTGATCCGCCACTTTTTATATAGGAATATAGGTGCTCTTGGCTCGACATTTTGTGTTCTATATTTTTGGAATAAAAAAAAAAAGAGTACAGGATGGAGCTCGAGGAGAGTACAAAGTTTTTATTCCTTTCGCAGGAGTAAGGATCTAGGGTTAGTGCGAATCAATAAGTTGGAACAACTTCGTAAGTATTTTTATATTGAAAAAAGACCTTTCAAGCAATTTTACAATGTAAAAATAAGATTTTCTTAAATTTGTAAAATTCTTTGAATCAAAAGTCTATCATGCGTGAATCAAGCGTTTGTATGATTTTTTGATAGAAATAAAATAAATCATAAACAAAATAAGGGGCTTGTTGCTGCCCTTTTTAATAAAACGATTCAAGATCACCGAAGTCATGTCTAAACCCAAAGATTCAAAGTAAGGATAAAGAATCCTGAAACAAGGAAATCCAGTTTTAAATTGTTTGAACAACTAGATCAGAATGAAGAATCAAAATTGATTCTAAAAAACGAGCCAAACAAAAAAGGGTTAGAGACTACTCAAAAAAAAGAGTACTTAAGGATTCTCTGTTGAGATATTTGAGAGTTATTTAACTTGAGTTACGAGAGTAAGAATGTTACGAATTCTTTTTATGGAAAAAAACTATTTAGGGTTTCAATACTGGCTAATTGATTTAATGTTTTTATTAATCTATCTAATATTTGTATTTTATACAGAGATTTAATTTATACTCGTTCAATTTTTTTCTCGAGCCGTACGAGGCCAAAGCCTCTTATACGTTTCTAGGGGGGGGTATTATTCATATACATCTATCCCAATGAGCCGTTTATCGAATCGTTGCAATTGATGTTCGATCCCGAAGAGAAGGAAGAGATCTTCGGAAGGTGGGTTTTTATGATCCAATAACAAATCAAACTTATTTAAATCTTCCTGCTATTCTCGATTTCCTTAAAAAAGGCGCTCAACCAACAAGAACAGTTCACGATATTTCAAAGAAGGCAGGGATTTTTACAGAATTAAGTCTTAATAAAACGAAATTGAATTAATGAAACATAAAAAAGAGGATGTGAAAGACTCGTATATAGCTTGGTATCAAATTTTATCTACTCTTTTCTTTTCTCCTCTTTCGCTTACATCATTTTTTTTAGAATTTCAATTTATTATAGGTATTCCTACTAAGGTACGAATACTAAAAAAAACCTGTTAACAATTACTTTTTTTATAATAATAAATAAATTTATGAAAATAATTTTGGATTTATATAAATTATAATTTTTGTATAAATACAAAATTTTATTGTATAAAAAAAATACTGTATATAAAATAATATTTTTATTATTAATAAAACTAATATATATATTATTTTATTAATAATGAATAATTTATTCATTATTAATAAAAAATTAAAGGCCATAAAAAGGGGTCTAAAAAAGTATAAAAAGATTTGAGATTACCCTAACTGGCTTAGTTTTCCTTCATTGTATGAACTAACAAACCAAGGGGTTAAGCTTTGTTATTTTTTTCTTTTCGCCATATTAAAAATTCACAATCATATTGACAACAGTGTATCGACCAAATATAATTCTCTCATAGAGAAATAGATCTATTTATCCCGGACGCACACATGACTGGATTTTTATTTTTTTTTTCTTTATTCTGGTTGTATCTACATATTTGCAGTACTTTGTTTTTTTGGGTTGCTAACTCAACGGTAGAGTACTCGGCTTTTAAGTGCGACTAGCATCTTTTACACATTTGTATGAAGAAAAGGATTCGTACAGATCTACGGTAGAGTTTGTAAGACCACGACTGATCCTGAAAGGAATGAATGGAAAAAATAGCATGTCGTATCAAGGGAGAATTCAGATAACAATTTTTTTTTGCTTTCCTGATCGGTACAAGCTTATTTTCGGTGTCGAACAAAAAAAAAAAAGAATTCCAATTTGGGTCGAGTGAATAAATATAAATGGATGGATAAAAAAACCAGGTTTCCTGATTCCAGGAAAAAAAAAGAAACGAGCTTACATTCGTAATTTGAAAATTACCCGATCTAATTAAATGTTAAAAATAGATTAGTGCCTAATACGGGTATGGGAAGGAATTTTTTTCTTGCGTGTTATTATCAATTTTTTCATGAGTCCTAATTATTTTTTTCCCTAGTCCGTTTGGGTTAGGTTGGAGATGGATGTGTAAAAGAAGCAGTATATTGATAAAAAATATATATATTTCCAAAATCAAAAGAGCGATTAGGTTAAAAAAATAAAGGATTTCTAATCATTTTTGTTTTGTTATTCTATAATATAACTAACAGAAACCTATTAAAGAGAGAGAATCCGGTTAGCAGTCTACCTGTTTCTGAGGTATCTATTGTTTTCGTAGTCTAATACCTCATTTTGACCGTATCGCACTATGTGTCATTTCAGAACTCAATAAAATAAAGACTTTATTTTCAGTTCAAATCGAATTTCAATCCAAATGGAGAAATTTCAGGGATATTTAGAGTTCGATGGGGCTCGGCAACAGAGTTTTCTATATCCATTTTTTTTTCGGGAGTATATTTATGTACTTGCTTATGATCATGGTTTAAATAGATTAAAATTAAATATAAATCGCTCCATTTTCTTGGAAAATGCGGATTATGACAAAAAATATAGTTCACTAATTGTTAAACGCTTAATTTTGCGGATGTCTGAACAGAATCGTTTTTTTATTCCCACTAAGGATTTGAACCAAAATCCCTTTTTGGGGCATACCAATCTTTTCTATTATCAAATGATATCTGTTTTATTTGCAGTGATTTTAGAAATTCCTTTTTCCCTAAGATTAGGATCCTTTTTCGAAGGAAAACAATTAAAAAAATCTTATAATTTACAATCAATTCATTCAATATTTCCCTTTTTAGAAGACAAATTCTCACATTTTAATTATGTATTAGATGTACTAATACCTTACCCCATCCATTTAGAAATCTTGGTTCAAACCCTACGTCACCGGGTAAAAGATGCCTCTTCTTTGCATTTTTTTCGGTTCTGTCTATACGAGTCTTGCAATTGGAATAATTTTGATAAAAAAAAAAAATCAATTTTGAACCCAAGATTTTTCTTGTTCTTATATAATTCTCATGTATGTGAATACGAATCCATCTTTTTTTTTCTACGCAAGCGGTCTTCTCATTTACGATCGACATCTTATGAAGTCCTTTTTGAGCGAATTTTATTCTATGGAAAAATACAACATTTTTTAAAAGTCTTTGTTAATAATTTTCCGGCGATCCTAGGGTTGCTCAAGGATCCTTTCATACATTATGTTAGATATCACGGAAAAAGCATTCTGGCAACAAAGGATACACCGCTTCTGATGAATAAATGGAAATATTATTTTGTTAATTTATGGCAATGTTATTTTTCCATATGGTTTCAACCGCAAAAGGTCAATATAAATCAATTATCTAAAGATAATTTAGAGTTTCTGGGTTATCTGTCAAGTTTGCGATTAAATCCTTTAGTGGTACGCAGTCAAATGCTAGAAAACTCATTTTTAATAGATAATGTTAGAATCAAATTGGATAGCAAAATTCC